CCTTTTGAACCTTATTAACCAAAGAGATACGACTTTGCACTATAGTTAGCTCAGCACCAATCAGGAATGCCCAAGGAATTCCAAGAATTCTTGTTATACATTTGTTCCAAGTCTCAATCCTCTTTTCGAGATTCATCGATATTGAATCAATCGAACGCACTTCTAACACCTGTTCCACTTTTGGAAGACCTTGCGTTATATCACCAGATCTTGATTTTTCATATATAAATGTAACTAATGTATCTCCTTCGTAAAGGATTTCCCCATAATGTCCATGAACAGTTGCTCCTGGAGTAGCCAAATAAGGCTTAGCTGATCGTATTACCACAGAGTCAACTTGAAGAATTAGAACTTGACCCGATTTTAAATGCGGTCCTTTTTTGGCTATACATACATTTTCACAAAGAAACTGCCCAAGACTAACGATTGTAGATGTCTCTTCACAACAATTGTAATGCAGAAAATACCAATTCAAATTGAATGGATTCAAAATGATGTTACTGCACGAATAGGGATTATAAATTTTACCTTTTTCATCCAGTAAATAATATTTAAGGATTTGAAAAATCTGTTTTAAATTGTCAAGTTGCAAATAGTTAGTTACCAAGATTTGATTATGGGTTATTAAATCGGAAAATAAATCAAAATTATAAATTGGAAAGCCTGTTCCTAAGGGGCCCAACGGATTCCTAATTGGAATTAGGGGGTCCTCTTTGATTGATTCTTTTATCACATTGGGAGATTTTACATCGTTGAATGGGCCTGTTCGAGAACAATTGGATGATGACAAAATTATCAAAGATTGAGATTCCTTATTTCGATTCAATAACGTATGAATAGTTCCTTGATTTGGATTAAGGGATTCTTGAATCCTTGCCTTGGAATAGGAATAAACGGAAGAAAACGGATTGACATTAGCGCGATCTGATCCATTCTCAGAGATTAATCCTGAACCCGACAGATCATTTCTTTTTCCGGTATACAAAATAGGTGACTTCGCTAAGTCGATTCTTAGAAAATCTCTAATTAAACCATTTGTCCTTATTTCAACAAAGGAAGCACAGGCCTTTTCGATCTTTTTGTCTTGGTCCCAATTCAACACTAAACAAGTCCGAACTAATTGAATACTTGTGTCCCAAATTTCAAGAATTGGGTCGTAATAAAGGATATAGTTGACAACTCGAAGTTGTAGATTGTCGCTTTCTTGCAAGAGATCCGGTGGGAAAAGTCTTCCTAAATTTATACCATCCGTTTTTTTATATGGGACTACAGGTTGAACCAAAACAAAATATTTTTTTTCATACCTGGAAAGTTTCATTCGTTGGATATAGAGCCAATTTTTCAATTTTTTGTATTCTTTGGAATTTTGTTTTCCCCCTCCTGGTGGTATCAATCGGAATGCCTTGTTTGTCTTTCCAGGAAAATGGATATCTCCAGAAAAGATTATTAGTTTAATTTTTTCTGCTTTTTTCTTCACTCGGACCAATCCACCTACCCGACTTCTTCTATTTAAAGTGATTTGTGTATCTATCCCAATAATACTATTGTGCCGTACCATTATGGAACAAGATTCGGCCAAAATGTGGACTTCCACGGGAATAAAAAAAAACGGATTTACTTCCTTTTGGTATTTTGGCCAAAATACCTTGACTCCTCGATACTCAATCAACTCCTCTTCATTAACGATTGAATTCAGTTCTCTAGTCTCATATTTAGTAAGTCCCGAGCTCTTTCTTATATATCGAGGATCGTCGAAATAAGCAAGAATACTATTTCTACGGAGAATACCATTTCGGGGGATTTCAATTGAGATACCTGAAGAAGGTATTAATTGGTTCTCGCCCTCTTGAATCGATTCGAGTGGGATGATGACTCTATTTCTTCGCCTCTTTGCCAATAAATCCGAATTCCCCTCGAGAACGGCCGGATTTCTGAGATTACAACGACCGGTACATGTCATTCGATTAAGTTCTGAATAATCAGGAATCCTATCTCCTTTTTGATTTTTACCAGAAAAATACGAACTAAAAAATTTGTGTCTCACTTGATTATTAGTTACTGAGGGGTTAGAAATATATCTTCGCTTAACAGAAAGAGAATAAGCGTTCATTTGATCTTGATCCTTGTGGATCGAACAGGGACCTGGACTGGATCTCCAGGGCTCCCCTAATAATATCCATAAATGACTTGTTTTTGGTAAGAGATGAATATTACCATATGTAAATTCAGGTGCATGGTACACATCGGTATTCCAGTGCATTTCGCCTTCTGAGTCAGAATAAATATGTTTTCGAACCTTCTCTTTCAAATTCAAAGTGGATGTTCTCGCGCGAATCTCAGCAATGACTTGTTCTGATTCTACATATTGATCGTTTTGAACTAAAAGAAAACTTTTGGGCGGAATACACACATTGTGTATAATATCTTCACTTTCAATAGTTACATACAAGTCTCTAGAACATAGAAAAGCAGGATGTCCATGACGTGTACGTGTCGGATGAACCAAATCCTCATTGAATTTTATTTTTCCATTAGAAGGGGCTCGGACATGTTCTGCAGTACCCCCTGTGAATACTCCGCCGGTATGAAAAGTTCTTAATGTTAATTGAGTACCTGGTTCTCCAATAGATTGACCTGCAATAATACCTACAGCTTCTCCCAATTCGACCAGGTCGTCGTGAGCTGGGCTTCGGCCATAGCATAGTTGACAAATCCAAGATGTACTCCTACAAGTAAAGGGGGTTCGAATAGAGATTGGTTGTGCTCTAAAAGTTATGAATCTATTAACAAGTCCAACCCCAATATCTTGATTTCTAGTAGCAATGCATCGCGAACCTATATATATATGATCCGCTAATACACGCCCAATTAATGTTTGGATAAAAATCCTGTCGGTCATCATTCCATTTCGAGGACTTACAGAAATACCTCGGACGGTGCCACAATCTGTTCGACGTACAACAATGTGTTGAACTACTTCAACAAGTCTGCGCGTGAGGTATCCTGCATCTGATGTTCGGATAGCGGTATCCACAACTCCTTTACGGGCTCCGTAGCAAGAAATAATATATTCTGTTAAAGAGAGTCCTTCGCGTAAATTGCTTTGAATGGGTAAATCAATCATTTGACCTTGGGGATCCGACATTAATCCTCTCATACCTACTAATTGATGTACCTGAGATGCATTTCCTCTGGCTCCCGAAAAAGACATTATATGGACTGGATTAAAAGGATCGGTCATCCGAAAATTAGGATTCATTTCTTGTCGCAAATATTCACTTGTGGCATACCAGATCTCGATCGATTGACGTAATTTTTCTACCGCGTGTACATTCCCATAATGATGGTGTTTTTCCAAAATAAAACTTTGTTGTTCAGCGTCTTGAACTAGCCATCTTTTAGAAGGTATTGTTAAAAGATCATCAATTCCTAATGAAATGGATGCGGCGGTAGCTTGTCGGAAACCCAGAGTCTTTACTTGATCCAGGATATGTGATGTATATCCGATTCCATAGTGATCAATAAATCGACTAATAAGTCGTTTCATGGCAGTTCCGTCTATCACTTTATTGTGAAAGACCTGAGTGGGCCGTTCTGCCATCAGTACCTCCATATTGCGCTGAGTAGAATTTGACAATGGGTTTGAGTCAGTGATTGGACAACTTCCTTTTCTAGATCTTGATTCACGTAGAAATTCCGCAATTTTATAGTCCTAGTTAACTCGGCGAGACTCGAATTCCCGCTGGTAGCATAGAATTACAACAGCCCTGCCAAAACCCCTGTATGGCTTCTTCTATTTCTCGATAAAGAGAAATATGCCCAAGAGTGGTTCGAATATATATATAAAGAATTTCTTTTTTTATACTTTTTACTATTAGATAGTGTCCATAAATCTCATAATAGGTCCCCAAAGCTTCATAGTGAATTTCAATGGGAGCTTCTCTTGCAGCAATAACGCGTTGATCTAGTCGCCACCGCAGCCACAAAGGACTACTTAAATTGATTCGTTTTTGCCGAAAAGCTCCAATTGCATCATAGGCGTTACAAAAAAACGGTTCTTTTGTTTTTGTATACTTATAGTTATTATCTTCATTTTGATAGTTTCTACCATTACACGGATTATACCTATTTACACAAATACCCCGACGATTTCCACTCGTTAAGACATAGAGTCCACTAAGCATATCTTGAGTTGGTGCAGAAATGGGATCTCCAATAGTTGGAGACAAAAGATTCATATGAGAAAACATAAGTAAACGTGCCTCTGCTTGAGCCTCCAAAGATAAAGGCACATGAACAGCCATTTGATCCCCGTCAAAGTCCGCATTGAAGCCCTTACAAACTAATGGGTGTAAACAAATAGCGCGCCCTTCTACTAAAATGGGGAGGAATGCCTGTATGCCTAATCTATGCAGAGTAGGCGCTCTATTCAGCAATACAGGATGGTCATCCAGAATTTCTTGAAGTATTTCCCATACAATCGGTTTTTTTTTACGAATTTGACTCTTAGCAACTCCGATGTTCGAAGCAAGATGTTTTCTAATTAGGTCACGAATTACAAATGCCTGGAAAAGTTCTATTGCTATTTCGCGAGGCAATCCACATCGATGTAATGAAAGTGAAGGGCCCACGACAATCACTGACCGCCCTGAATAATCGACGCGTTTACCAAGCAGAGTCTCGCGAACTCTTCCTTCTTTGCCTTCAATTACATCTGAAAGCGACTTGTAAACTCTGTTATGATCATCCCTCATTGGTTGTCCGCAGATTCCATTATCAAGAAGTGCATCCACTGCTTCTTGTAGCAATTTTTCCTGAGATATTATTAATTCTTCTGGCGTAGCTATACTTGTTGTTAATAGATCTGTAAGAGTATTATTCCGATAGATAATTCTTCTATAGATTTCATTAATATCCGAGGTCACCAGTTTATCCTCATCTATATGATAAATTGGTCTCAACTCAGGAGGAAGAACTGGTAATAGACACAAAACCATCCA